GGGTACTTTACAAGTTATAAGAAGGGAGGAATTACTCAATTTTCGGATTATCTATATTTCAGATATCATACAAATACTTTTCTATACTCTTAACTTTATTTCTAATTTCTATTTTATATATTTTATTTTCTTATCTCAGAAAAATTTCAATTTTTTATAAGTTCATTGAATAACTTCTATTTAATCAAAAAAATGAGATTCCCCCCCCCCTTTTTGGTTGTCCACTACTTTATTTTTATTGTACGTAATAAATAAAAAAGGAAGTTCTGATACATCTGAAAACCGACACGAAGACTAGGAATTTTTGGCGAACAGGATTAAAAATCATTACTCTTTCGACACAAGAAGGGGAATTTTCTCCACCCCTATTTTTGTGTCGAAGAATAGGAAGACAAATAATCCCTCCTAGAATTATTTGTTGCCCACATTTATAGTTCCGCGTTTACTTATGCGACTATCTATCCCAATCTTATTCTATTTCAAATAGAATAAGATTGATAATTTTAATCCGGCATATAGTATAGTAACATAGTCGTACGAATTCAATTTGGCTAAAAAAAATAAAGAAAGCGGTGGTAAAGTCAAATAAAATAGTCTTCTTCAAAAAAGATCTACCTATATATGATATGACTAGAAATGCGGTACAAGAGATTCCCCGAATCTTGTAGAAAAATCAAAATATATAGTAAACAAGTAAATAAAAGGTTTTTCAGAATTTCAGTTTTTTTTGATGATACATAATCGACAACAATAATTTGTTTCTTTTTACGAACTTGATGTCGATAAATCGGCGAGTCTAGAAATTCATTTCGGCCAATTGAACCTTCTCGAACTGTTTCTTTTTAAGAACCAAAAAGATTTGTGCCAAAATAACAGATGCCAAGAAGAATAAAAGACCTTGGACACGTAATGGATCTTGAAGTACTATTTCTGCATCTCCCTGACCAAATCCACCCACATTAGGATTACTCGTTAGTGGTTGATCAAATCTGATGGATTCACCTTCTGAAACAAGAAGTTCTGGTCCAGGAGGGATAATATCAACCACTTGACCTCCATCCGACGGATCTGTTATGGTTATTTCGTACCCCCCCTTTTCTTTTCGTATGATTTTACTTACTATACCCGCTCCTGTAGCATTATAAACTGTATTGTTACTCTTGCTTCCGTCGGGATAAATCTGACCCCTTCCCCTATTTCCCCCTACGTACATAGGATATTTTAAGAAGTGAACATCCTTCTTAGTAGCGGGGTCGGGCGAAAGAATAGGAAAGGTGATTTCGCTATATTTCTGACCAGGGACAGGCCCTATCACAAGAATATTTTTTTTATTAGGGCGGTAGCTCTGAAAAGACAAATTGCCTATCTTTTCTTTCATCTTGGGAGAAATACGATCGGAAGGAGCTAATTCAAACCCCTCCGGTAAAATAAGAACAGCCCCTACATTCAAACCCCCTTTCTTACCATTAGCAAGAACTTGTTTCACTTGCTTATCATAAGGAATTCGAACAACTGCTTCAAATACAGTATCAGGAAGTACCGCTTGTGGAACCTCAATATCCACGGGCTTATTAGCTAAATGGCAATTGGCACATACAATACGACCAGTCGCTTCTCGTGGATTTTCATAACCCTGCTGCGCAAAAACGGGATATGCACTTGAAATGGATGTTCGAGTCATGATATATATCATGAGCGATACGGAAATAGATCGAGAAATCTGTTCCTTTATCCGAGAAAAAGTATTTCTAGTTTGCATGGTCTAATCATTGATCCGAAAATTTCTACAATAAATTTGGTAGGTCGCTCGTATAGTTCCCTATCCACGATTCTGCTATTTACTGGAATCATTTTACTGGAATGCTATAGGATGAAAATCCCTCGGGTAGAAAGTTTTTAATGCTTATGTAGAACTACACATTAAGAAACATTCTAATTTGATTAGATTAATATCGGTGGATCATTTATTAATCATTCATTGAATGATAAATAACTACAAGTGACGGAGATACACGATTTAAATAACGGAAAATCCAATATTTGAAAATAGTATCGAGAATAACTGGAAAAGTGGAAACAAGACCAGATATGATTTGATCATTATGAACAAATCCAAAATCCTTGTAGACAGAACCAATCATTAGTTCCCAACCGTGGGTTGAATGAAATCCGATACATAAATCCGTTAATAAAAGAATCGAAAAAGCTTTTACTGTATCGCTTACGTTATATAGGAATTCCTGAGCCCAAGAATTAAGAATAACAAGTTCTTGATTACCTAAAATAGAATAACCGCTTAGAATAGCAAAACATATTATATTTGTCGAGAAGTGCAAAATCATATGTATACGATCCTCATTGTGTATCTTGATTAATTGGATCGTTTCTTTGTGGATTCCTATAGGAAGCTTTTGTAGATGTATTTCCGAGTATTCCTTGATCAGTTCGTCCAAGAAGAGGATTTCCTCTAATTCTATGAACTTTTCTAAAATACTTTTTTCTTGAATATCATTCAAAAAGATTTCGGATTGATCAGTATTCGACCAATTAGTAACCCAAGATTCCATACTTTTAGTAAATGATGAGAGAGAAATCCAACAGGACAAAAACACTATAGATACAAGATAGAAAAGAGGAATGAATGCTTTCTTTTTTGCCATTTTTCGTCTGTGAATTATTAATTAACCCACTTCATTCGTCGACTCTATGTGATCGAATATTTCTTTTACTCATGAGTTCTAGACAAGGTATTAAACCTATGAATCTATTTTATTTGTGATTTTGTGTGAATCTAGAACGAATACAAAAATAGACTACGACTCCGCTTCGAATTCGAATCAAGAAATAATCAAAAATATTGTTTCCAGATCTCTCAATTCATCAAATTTCTTAAAGTGTCTCCTTTCGGTCATTCATCGAAAGGAGACACTTTAAGATTTCAGAAATGAATATTATTGATATTTTGAGACGAAAGAATTCCTTTTCTATAAAAATATAGAATATTTTGAAAAAATTCCAACGATTACCCATATCCAAGAATAGAATAATTGAGAGAAAGATATTGTGATGATAAAAAAAATGAGTGGTAAAACAAGACAGAAATGGACCAGTTATCATTATTAAGAAAACCCTTTATTGGTTAGTATTAGTAATGGAACACAAAAGAAAGGATAAATTAAAGGGTCGATTGAAAGAAATAATTTACACGATAGGATTTATCTGCATCTAAAGTCTCAATTCCAACAAATATTGAAAAAAGATGAATTTATTTCTTTCGAAATCATTTGATATATCCGATGAATTGAATCTAGTAGTTCAATTTGTTACTTGTTTAAATTGAGTTGCATGGATTTGGATACGCATAAAAAACCTCAAAGGAGGGGGTTTTGTTTTAGGGTTGTTCCATATCTATCGGCTTTGGCTCGACTGAACGTTTTGACGAAACTTAAGTTAAATTATGTTATAGAAAAAACAGAAATTTTTTCCCTCCTGCTGAGAAAGCATTCATCCTTCAGCCCATTTCCTTTTCTCAAAAGACTTCAATTGGTACGCACAAAAAATAGGCCAATTCGGCGGCTTTTTGTTCAATTTTTCGTGAAGGCAAATTCTCATCAGTACGGGTCAACGGAATAGCCCCCCGGCCTCTGATGTCCATATAAAGGATACGACGAGCATAAATACCCTCTTTAACTTCTATTCTAATGGACTGAATATCTTTTATACGGAATCGGAGGAATATGCGACGATTTTTTCCAGGAAATCCCCAACGAAAAATACACACTATTCCCTCCTTTCTATCGAATCGATCATAACCACTACCTACATTCCAGGAAATTGTGCACCACAAATAGGAACTAATAAAGAAACCAGCAATCCCGTAGAAAGACATCACGATCCCTTGTGGAAAAAAAACAATTTGCTGAGCCGGAACAAAAGATATGAAATTTCTACCAAGATAACTGGAAGTTCCAACCAATAAGAATCCTAATGAACCTAAAAAAACGATAAGGGCCCAGCAAAAATTACTTAGTTTTCGAGACCCCGTTATACGTTCTATCCATATATGTTCTGATCGCCAACTCATACTTCATCCGATTTCATTTTATTGGAATTCAGAGAATACCCCAAATTATTTTGACTTTACTTTTTTTTTTGTTTCCGAAGGAACTCTCATCAAACTAGCACTAGTTCACATCAAACTAGTGCTAGTTGATGTGAACCTTTAGGAGTAATTTATCAAATTGGTTAGATCTAAACTAATAACATACCCTTCCTTAAATCCCAAATATACATATTACAGATGGATCCACCAACTTTAGGTATCCAACGATCCTGCTCTATTTGAAACTAGCTGGAATTTATTTACCCATAGATCATTTTCTGCAGACATAATAGCTTTTTCCTTTAGAAATCACATGTCATACCATATTTCCATTTCCCGAAAGAAATAAATATCTGTGTTATGCTAGCAAGTAGAAGTTCAAAAAAAATGGATGAGATTGGGTCCCCTCAGATCTAAACAATCTTGTTTTTTTGAACATAAAGAAATAAAGAAGTCATTGCAATTGCCGGAAATACTAAGCCTACTAAAGGCACAAAAATAGAGGGAAAAGTGAAAGTTGTCATAAAACGGGGTACCTCGATTTACTATTTGCACCTGTTATTATTTTTTTTATATCATATTTTACAATAATTATAATTCAAAATTGTAATTATTATGAATTGGTCTTTATTATGAAATTCAATTTATTAATAAATTGAATTTGAAAATTCTTATAGAAGTAATAAATATCTATATATCTAAGTAAGTATATAGACTAAGTCCAAGGAATGTAGAACTAAATAAATGGACTTATTCATCTTTCTATACGAAAGATACCTATGATAATCAACTTTATTATATTAATTATATTTAATTAGATTTTTTTCTTAATTTCTTTGTGTTTTGTTCTTGTCTTCTAATTTGAAAAGGTTTCTTACAAATTCTCGAAAGATTTGCTAGAATGCGACACAACCAGGATTTTTAGTGAAAATGAGATTTTCGGGCGATGCAGAAAGATAAAAAACTATATATCTATCTTTTCTATATTTGATTATCTACGTAAGGCGAAATTCGTTTTATTTGCCTAATGTCACGAAAGGAAGAACTCACGCTTTTATCTTCTTGATAAAGACTTCTTAATTAGTAATGGGAAATCTAGGTAAAAAAAAGAGTTATCCGCAACTTTTGCTTCTTTCTACAATTAGATCTTAGGTCGCCAACAAAAGACAATTGCGTTCTTATTTACTTTAATTCCGACAAGCTAACTACTTGTTTGCTACAAATAAAATAATTGAACTTAATACGCTCTACTTGATTGAATTTGAATTCAACGGAAAAAAGGCGTGGAGCTTAAATAACTCACTCAGAACACTTTTTAAAGTATTACGTGGTACGATTAGGTCGAATAAACCTTTCTGGAATAAATATTCAGCCGCTTGTGAACCTTCAGGTACTGTTTTATTCAATGTTTGTTCAATTACTCTTTTACCCGCAAATGCAATGTAGGAATTGGGTTCGGCAATAATGATATCTCCCAACATACCAAAACTAGCTGTTACCCCACCAGTAGTAGGAGATGTAAGGATTGATACATAAAATAACTTTTTATTGGATTGATAATCATATAAGGCAGATGATATTTTAGCCATTTGCATCAAGCTCAAACTTCCTTCTTGCATGCGCGCCCCCCCCGAAGCGCACACTATAATAAGAGGTATAAGTCGATTGGTAGCGTACTCAATCAAACGAGTGATTTTCTCCCCCACCACGGATCCCATACTACCTCCCATAAACTGAAAATCCATAACCCCAATTGCTACGAGAATACCATTTAGTTGACCTACACCTGTTTGAACAGCCTCAGTTAATCCTGTCTTTCTTTGATAAGAATCAATACGATCTTTATAAGGCTCCTCCTCCGAATGAAATCCAATGGGATCCAGAGAAACCATGTCTTCATCCATAGGATACCAAGTACCGGGATCGATCGAAAGTTCGATTCTTTCTGAACTACTCATTTTCAAATGATATCCACATTGTTCACAAATATTCATTTTTGATTTCAAAAATTTCTTATAATTTAATCCATAACAATTTTCGCATTGAACCCACAAATGTCTGTATTTTTGAGTTGCATCGAGATCATTAGACCCTTCTCTTAGAGTTAAATCACTACTCTTCGCGTGGGTTTGTAGACAGGACCTCCCGCTTTCACTACTATTTATACGTTTATCAAAAATGCACCTAGAAATGTAACTGTCACTATTATCACTTACAATGGACGTATCAATACAGATTTGAGACTGAAGATAACTGTCAATGCAACTATTAATGTGATTATTCCAACTAGATTGAATTACATACATGTAATGATTGGATAAGGAATCTTCACTCGTAGATCCATTATTCATACAACTAGAATTGCGATAATGATAAAAAGAATTCTCTAATTCACTCATAAAAGAATGGTCGTTGTCAATCTCAAAAATATGATTTTCAATATCAAAATAGATAGAATAAGTATCTCCATTACTATCCCTAACTAAAAAAGTATCATCAGAGAGAAAATTCCAAATGTCTTTGAAGCCGAATAAACGATCCACATTAGTGTAACTAGAATTGTCACGACCCCTGCAACTATGAATATTTTTAGCCCTACCTTTTCTATTCGGATCTTCACTTTCACTAGTATTTTCAACAGGACCAAGATTGTCCATTGAGTTCTTTATCCCATACCTATGCTCTAACTCCTTTTTAAACACCATCGAATTAAACCACCATCTTTCCATAGAGTTTTCTTGCCCCCTATTTGTTTGCATAAAAATACAATAGATGAATAGTCATTCGAGCCACAATTCTTTAGTTTTATTTCTTTCCTATCAGACTAAACATAAAATTTCAATCACTGAAGTGTGAAAAAAGATTCTTTTTTGTTTTATGGGAATCCGGGGGTAAAACTTCACTATATATGATATGAATATGATGGATTCTAAATATTATAAATAATAATGGTAAAGAGGGGTTTTTTCTATGTCTTCGTATCGAACAAAAAAAGAACTATTTGTTCTCTCCTCGAAACATTCGTAAAATCTCGTCTAATAAAAAACTAATAACAAGTAATAAATTAAGGTTCTATTCTAACACGAAACGAAGAGGACAATATATGGAGTGGGTCGAAAGATTTGTGATACTTCGCTTGATTCAGGGAAACTACAGGATATATAAAGAATATACCAATCCTAAGGATAAGGATCCATAGGTTTAATTGTGGATACAAGACAACAATAGAAACATTTGAGTCTTAGATTTTATATTTCAAATCTTGTATATCTATATGTATTTATCCAACATATATGCAATAGAATCTTTGTATTCGGCTCAATCCTTTTAGTAAAAGATTGGGCCGAGTTTAATTGCAATTCAATTAAGAGAACGGAGAGTAATTACCTGTTTGTTAC